CAGGGGAATTCTGTTAAATTCATTTTGTATTGTACAAAAAAGGAATTCCATTTTTGTATGTGCGCTTGGGAAACATAGAGTCCTCTATTCCATCGAAAAAGCGGATTCATTATCTCTTGGAATACTGACTATCGTGCTCCCAGCAATTATACCAATTTACATATGTCTTTCTACTACCAACCAGTACTAGTTGAATTAACTAAAATTCCCCTATTTTTTTTGTTTAATGAGAATGGCGAAACGAAAAGGGAAAGAAAAAATAACCCCCTCGGGAATGAAATTTTTATTCCTGTTCCCTTGTTGACAGAAAAGGGAAAGATGATTGATGTACTTATTGAATCTGTCGGGACTGACGGGGCTCGAACCCGCAGCTTCCGCCTTGACAGGGCGGTGCTCTGACCAATTGAACTACAATCCCAGGGAAATAAAAAGAAGGGATCTAGCAAAAATTTTGATTCTTTTTATTCTTATTCCTACGTATCGGATATTTCTGAAGGACAGGGGGGTTATACCATCTCGGGGTATATTGGAGAATTGTTGGGCCGAGCTGGATTTGAACCAGCGTAGACATATTGCCAACGAATTTACAGTCCGTCCCCATTAACCGCTCGGGCATCGACCCAGACCCAAGAAGAGCCCATTGGGGGTTTATTCGTAATACATGATATAAAAAACTTCCCTTTGTAGTGTAAGTACCCTACCCCCAGGGGAAGTCGAATCCCCGTTGCCTCCTTGAAAGAGAGATGTCCTAAACCACTAGACGATGGGGGCATATTTACCCAACATCCTACATCGTTACTCATTGTAAGAATAGGTTCTTAATATTGTCAATAAAGTCGACAGATTCAATAAGTACATCCATCATCTTTCCGTTTTTCATCATTTAAAATGAAAATTTCATACAAATTTTTGATTCATAATTCATTTTATATATTCTATATGTATATACAATAACGAATCAAATTAATAATTTATAAAATGAATAGGAAAACAGTATTCTATCCAAGAAAAAGTCTTTCTAGTTTGCATGGTCCAACCATTGAGCCCAAAAATGTCTACAATAAATTTGGTAGGTCGCTAACCTAGTTTTATTAATAATAGAAATTAATAAAAATAGAATAATATTAATAAGGGCTATGATATATATATAGAAATAATACGGAAGGTAGGATTCTTTCGGGGAGTGGTGCGTCAGAAAATAAAAAGAAAAGGGGGCTCCCACTACGGAAATTAAGAAACAAAAAATAAGAGAAGAGGGATCAAGAAGTTCTCGAAAAATTTTTCTATTCCTATAAGAAGTTCGTTCGGGAACAAGTAGAATCTATTCATCACATTTTTCGATTAAATTTCTTGAATCTATATCTATGTCGAATAGATAGGTGTACATGTATCAATCAAACGAATTTTTTTTTGATCGGTTTTGAAACAATTCATTGCTAGACTTGCTAGATAAATCAATTTTATTATTCAAGAATAAGCCACTAGCCACTATGAAGGTACTGCATGGACTTATGTATATATACTTAAATATATAATATATGTACATGGATCCGTTTTATCCATAGAGTTACTAATTCAGTAATTGAATCAAAAGGGCCCTTTTAACTCAGCGGTAGAGTAACGCCATGGTAAGGCGTAAGTCATCGGTTCAAATCCGATAAGGGGCTTTGGCTTTTTCATAAAACTACAGCCGTAGTATTCATATTTGAAGCAAGAATTGAGAAATTTTAAATAGAACAAATAGAACAAACAAAGTAAAAAGTAACCCGCGGTATAATAAAAAAATAGGTTATCATCCTACTAAATTAGCTAAATTAGAATTTATTAGAGTATAGGAGTTTAGTGAATAGGTATAAAGTTGAACATATAGGAGTTTATTTTTTCAGTAAATTCTAATTCAGTAGGATGATAAGTCGTCTCTGGAATCACCAAACTTTCCTTTTTTCCGTTTTGCTAATCAAATGCATTGTAAAGATTATAAATCAACAAAAGAAAAATTAAGTGGACCTGACCCATTGAATCATGACTATATCCGCTATTCTGATATTAAAATTCGATAGAGAGACAAAATTGGAACAAGTTAACCCCTTTTTCTTTTTTATTTTTTTGGCTCCGCAAGAATTTGTCGATATTTCCAATTCAATCTTATTGTTCCTAGATATTCCATAGGAAGAAATAGTTATTTCGTTCCTCCATAGATAAACTTTTATTCCAAGTCACAACATAAGAGCCCTTCTTTGATTACAGACTTTTATCTTTATCAAGGTTCATTTCTATCTAGATAAGATTTATAGTAAGATTTATCTATTTAGATGTATATCTATCAGATCGCAGCTTAATGTACCAAACATTTATATATTACTGTATCCGATATTTTTGTTCCGACCGCGTCGTGGAGAATGGATACGGGAAAAATACTTTTATTTCCAGTATCCTTCTTTTATTTTTTTTCATATTGTATTAAATTTAAAGAAAAAAAATAGGAAATTCAATCGTTTTA